CTTTTTACTACTGATTATGAAAAATTGGAAGAGAAAATAGATACATTTGATCAAAATTCATTATCAACAGAAAATAAAAATGATTTATTTCCGTTTTCAAAAATGGAATTCAAAATCCAACAAGGAAGAATTGTCTTCGAAGATCAAATCAATATTTTCAAATTCATCTTCATCCAAAATGTCAATCCAGAGTCTAAAAGACTAAAAGAAATAAGTAAAAAAGTTCCTCGATGGTCATACAAATTAATCGATGATTTGGAACAACAAGAGGGAGAAAATGAAGAAAATATAGCCGAGGATCATGAGATTCGTTCAAGAAAAGCCAAACGTGTAGTTATCTTGAATGATAACGAAGAAAACAATGATATTAATAAAAAAAGCAATAATAATCCGGATGAAACAGACGAAGTGGCTTTGATACGTTATTCTCAACAATCCGATTTCCGTCGAGACATCATCAAAGGTTCCATGCGTGCCCAAAGACGTAAGACAAACATCGGGTCATTTTTTCAAGCAAATTTTCATTCCCCTCTTTTTTTGGAGAGAATAGATAACCCCCTTTTTTCTTTTGACATCTCCCAAATACAAATGCAAAAATTCATTTTTAAAAAATGGAAAAAAGCAACACAATTAGAATTAAGAATTCTAGATTATACACAAGAAAAGACAAAAGAAAATGAGAAAAAAAAAAAGGAGAAAGAAAAAAAAGAAGAATACAAAAGACAAGAAAAAGTACGAATAGAAATAGCGGAAACCTGGGATAGCATTCTATTTGCTCAAATAATAAGAGGATCATTATTAGTAATCCAATCTTTTATTAGAAAATATATTCTATTAGTATCATTGATAATAGTTAAAAATACAGTACGTATGATAGTATTTCAATTTCCAGAATGGTCAGAGGATTTTAAGGATTGGAAGAGAGAAATACATATTAAATGCACCTATAATGGTGTTCCATTATCAGAAACCGAATTTCCAAAAAACTGGTTAACAGATGGTATTCAAATAAAAATACTATTTCCCTTTTTCCTTAAACCTTGGCACAAATCTAAGGTACAATCTCTTCAAAAAGATCCACGAAAAAATAAAGGGAAAAAAAATGATTTTTGTTTTTTAACAGTTTGGGGAATGGAAACTGACCTTCCTTTTGGTTCTCCCCGAAAACGACAGTCGTTTTTTAACCCCATTTTCAAAGAAATGAAAAAAATAATTCGAAAATGGGAAAAAAAGTCTTTTTTTGTGATACGAATTTTTAAAGAAAAAAAAAATTTATTGCGAGGCATAAACCTTTCAAAAAAAAGACAAAAATGGTTTCTCAAAAATATTCTATTTATTAAAGGAATAAGAAAAGAACTTTCAAAAAAAAAAATAAATTTTTTAGTTGGATTCAAAGAAATATCTGAATTAAATGAAACTAAAAAAGAAAAAGATAGGAGAATTCATAATCAAATGATTTCTGAATCATCCCTTCCCATTCCCACTCAATCTATGGATTTGAAAGATTTTTCATTTCCATTTACCGAAACAAAAATGAAAGATCTGGCTGATAGAACAAACACAATCATGAATCGGATAAAAAAAATACAAAATAAAAAAGACAATAAGGACGAGTTTCTAACTAATGACAGAAATAATAATTGTAATAAAACAAGTTCTCTCAATAAATTATTAGTATCAATAAAAAATAGGTTGAAGAAATTAAAAAAAAGAAATGTACGATTAATCCGAAAATCCTATTTGATAATCAATTTTATTATTCAAAAGATATACATAAAAGTATTTTTATGTATCATTCATAAGAATAGTCCGAGAATCACTACACAACTTTTTGAATTATCAAAAAACGAATTTAATAAATTGATTTCCAATAATGAAATAAATAAAGAAAAAATTGATAAAACAAGTGCTATTCACATTATTTGGACTCTCAAAAAACGGTTTTTTGATATTACTAAAATTACTAAAAAGAATTCAAAAAATTTGAGTAACTTATCCTACTTTTCCCAAGCGGATGTATTTTACCAAATATATAAAACTCAAATTTTTAGCTTGTATAAGTTGAGAGATCTTCTTCAATATAACGAAACATCTCTTTTTCTTAAGAAAGAAATAAAGAATTATTTCGAAACAGAAGGAATACTTCATTTTGAATTAGGGCATAAAAATCTTTTTAATTACACAATCGTTGAATGGAAAAACTTTTTAAGGAAGTATTATCAATATGAATTATCACAGATTCAATGGTATCCCCTAGTACCACACAAATGGCGAAACAAAGTGAATCAAAGACCTATTATGACTGAAAATAAAGATTTTCAAAAAAGTCATTCAGATGAAAAAAACCAATTCATTTTTTACAAAAAATTAATTAATTTTGAATCGAATTCATTCTCCAATGAAAAATATACTATTAACTTTCAAAAATACTATAAATATGCACTTTTCTCATATCAATCCATTAATTATGACGATAGAAAGGATTCATATATTTCTGTATCACCATTATGGATAACTAATCCACAAGAAATTTTTGATAATTCAAATATATACAACATAAAGAAAAGTACCTTAGTTGATATGTCAGGGCGTATTATCCCTATAAATAATTATATATATAATTATTTCGGACAGAACAAAAATATGAATCTGGATAAATTTCCAGATAGAAAATATTTTGATTGGAAAATTCTCTATTTGTGCTTTAGAAAGAAAGGGGATATTCATTCCTGGATTGCTATCGATACAAATATCGACTTCAATAATAATACAAATACTAACACTAAAGTCAATAATTATCAAATAGTTGGTAAAATTAATAAAAAAGACCTTGTTTATCTTCAAATTGATAAACATCCGAAAATCAAGATTTCAAAAAAAAAAAAAAGCCTTTTTGATTGGATGGGAATGAATGAAGAAATACTAAGTCGTCCTATTTCGAATCTAAAACTTTGGTTCTTTGTAGAATTTGTGCTCCTTTATAATACATATAAAATGAAACCCTGGATAATCCCGGCCAAACAACTTCTTTTCAATTTAAATGAAATTGTTAGTGAAAATAAAAACATTACTAAAAATCAAAAAGAGAATCCTTTTCAATTATCCAATGAAAATAAATCTATTAAATTAGAAAATCAAAATCAAGACGAAAAAGAATCTCCAGGTAAAAATAATGTTGAATTAAATGTACAAAATAAAGAAACTCTTGAATCAATTTTCTCAACTCAAGAAAAAGATATTGAAGAGTATTCCGCAGGCTCAGATAGGAAAAAACGTCGAAAGAAAAAGCAATATAAGAGCAACACGGAAGCAGAACTTGATTTTTTCTTAAAAAGGTATTTACGTTTTCAATTGAGATGGAATAATTATTTAAACCAAAAAATAACGAATAATATTAAAGTATATTGTCTCCTGCTTAGACTGGTAAATCCAAAAGAAATTGCTATATCCTCTATGCAAAGGGGAGAAATGAGTCTAGATATTCTGATGATTCAAAAAGATTTAACTCTTAGAGAATTGATGAAAAAAAGAATATTAATTATCGAACCTGTGCGTTTGTCTATAAAGAACGACGGTCAATTTTTGATGTATCAAACTCTAAATGTTTCATTGGTTCATAAGAGTAAGCACCAACTTAATCAAAGTTACCGAGAAAAACACTATATTGATCGAAACAATTACAATAATTATATTGTAAGACATACAAATCAAAGAATAACTGAAAATCCAGTCAAAAAACATTATGATTTAGTTATTCCTGAACGAATTTTTTCCACTAAATGGCGTAGGGAATTAAGAATTCGAATTTGTTTCAATTCTAGGAATAGAAATCTTATTTCGAACAATTCGGTATTTTGCAATAACGTAAAAAACTATGATCAAGTTTTTGATCAAAGTCAAAATTTTTATAGGGATAAAATTGAACTAATTCAATTAAAGTTCTTTCTTTGGCCTACTTACCGATTAGAGGATTTATCTTGTATGAATCGATATTGGTTTGATACCAATAATGGAAGCCGTTTCAGTCTGTTAAGGATATATATGTATCCCCCATTGAAAATTCGTGAATGATGCATTTCTCATCTCATATATATATCTTCCAGGTCTGTATTTGTTATATGAAACCGGGGGTTGTAGACATCCATTGTCTTACATTCCCATTCCAATACGATAAATCAATACTAATTCAATGCATGTATCCATATCCATTAGATAACTAATTAGATATTCGATTAGATCAAATAGGTCAAAAAGATGTTCTCTTTTATCTGTGTCAATATCTATTTTTTTTTTTTTTTTACTTATACTTAATTTTTACTTAATTTTAATTACATTACTTAAGTAAAATGAGAAAATGAATAGGATTATTTTTACTGATTGTTTAAATGGATTTTTGAATTTTAAAAAGGAAAAAAAGTAGATTTTATCTTATGGTAAAAAAGAAAGTTATTTCAGTTATTTCAGAAGAAGAAAATCGGGGATCTATTGAATTTCAAGTCTTTCATTTCACCAATAAAATAAGAAGGCTTACTTCCCATTTGGAATTTCACAAAAAAGACTATTTATCGCAGCGAGGTCTACGGAAAATCTTGGGAAAACGACAACGGCTGTTGTCTTATTTGTCAAAGAAAAAAAGAGTTTCTTATAAAGAATTAATGAATCAGCTGGATATTCGGGAATCAAAAACGCGTTAATTTTTTCATTTAAAAAACAATAAAAATTGTTTATTGAATCTTTTTTTTTATCTAGAATTTAGACGAACTTCTTTTCATTTTAAGCAGTTCATGAAAGAATGAATCGAGGAATAAACTATGAATGTAACAACTAAAAGAAAAGAACATATGATAGTCAATATGGGACCTCATCACCCATCAATGCATGGTGTTCTTCGTCTTATTCTTACTCTAGATGGCGAAGATGTTATTGATTGTGAACCAATATTGGGTTATCTGCACAGAGGGATGGAAAAAATTGCCGAAAACCGAACAGTTATACAATATTTGCCTTATGTAACACGTTGGGATTATTTAGCTACTATGTTCACAGAAGCAATAACCGTAAATGGACCAGAGCAGATGGTGAATATTCAAGTACCCAAAAGAGCCAGTTATATCAGAGTGATTATGTTAGAATTGAGTCGTATAGCTTCTCATCTGTTATGGCTTGGACCCTTTATGGCAGATATTGGTGCACAGACTCCCTTTTTCTATATTTTCAGAGAAAGAGAATTAGTATATGATCTATTTGAAGCTGCCACCGGTATGAGAATGATGCACAATTATTTTCGTATCGGAGGAGTAGGGGCCGATCTCCCTTATGGATGGATAGATAAATGTTTGGATTTCTGTGATTATTTTTTAACCGCTGTTTCTGAATACCAAAAACTTATTACGCGAAATCCCATTTTTTTAGAACGAGTTGAGGGTGTAGGTATTATTGGCGCAGAAGAAGCAATAAATTGGGGTTTATCCGGACCGATGCTGCGAGCTTGTGGAATTCAATGGGATCTTCGTAAAGTCGATCATTATGAATGTTATGACGAATTCGATTGGGAAATCAATTGGCAAAAAGAAGGAGATTCATTAGCGCGTTATTTAGTCCGAATCAGTGAAATGAAGGAATCTATCAAAATTGTTCAACAGGCCCTCGAAGGAATTCCAGGTGGTCCTTATGAGAATTTAGAAATACGTTGCTTTGATAGAGAACGGGATCCAGAATGGAATGATTTTGACTATCGCTTCATTAGTAAAAAAACCTCTCCTACTTTTGAATTACCGAAGCAAGAGCTTTATGTAAGAGTTGAAGCCCCAAAAGGGGAATTGGGAATTTATTTAATAGGGGATCAGAGTGGTTTTCCTTGGAGATGGAAAATTCGTCCCCCCGGTTTTATCAATTTACAAATTCTTCCTCAGTTAGTTAAAAGAATGAAATTGGCTGATATTATGACAATACTAGGTAGCATAGATATCATTATGGGAGAAGTTGATCGTTGAAATGATAATTGATACAAGAGAAGTACAAGATATCCACTCTTTTTCTAGATTCGAATCTTTAAAAGAGATCTATGGAATCATAGGGATGCTTTTACCTATTTTGATTCTTGTATTGGGAATCACAATAGGTGTACTCATAATTGTGTGGTTAGAAAGAGAAATATCCGCCGGAATACAACAACGTATTGGACCGGAATACGCCGGTCCGTTGGGAATTCTTCAAGCTCTAGCAGATGGAACAAAACTGATTTTCAAAGAAAACCTTCTTCCATCTAGAGGAGATGGTCGTTTATTCCTTATCGGACCATCCATAGCAGTTATATCCATTTTCATAAGTTATTCAGTAATTCCTTTTAGCTATCACCTTGTTTTATCCGATCTCAATATCGGTGTTTTTTTATGGATTGCCTTTTCAAGTATTGTTCCGATTGGACTTCTTATGTCAGGATATGGATCAAACAACAAATATTCCTTTTTAGGTGGTCTACGAGCCGCCGCTCAATCGATTAGTTATGAAATACCGTTGACTCTTTGTGTGTTATCAATATCTCTACGTGTGGGTCGTTATAACCTTTTCTTTAATTCTTTTTTGTAAATAAAGAAGTTGAGTAGGTATCTTCACTTTTTTATTCATCATTCAGGTTAAATTAACTAAATCGGATAGTTATATGAGTGAAAAAAAAACAGCTTCTAAATTAGCAGTAAAAAGATTGAGTCTCATCTCCTAAGTACAAGAACGAAAAATAAAGTAAATTCAATATAAGCAAGACTTTTTACCCCATGATTGGTTGATTAGTCATTAGTCATCCTGGCTTGAAGCGGGCTCAAAAGATCAACCGTATAGAGTTTTCACTGTATTACTAGAACGGAGGGTTCGACAAAAATGAGTGGATGGTTAGGAACACAAAAATACATAAAGGATTAGTAATAGAAATTTTTATGTCAATTTTCAAAACGAAAATCTTTGGATAACATAAAAAGACCAATAATTGGGGCTTAAAATTTGTAGAAATGATCAAGCAGTACTCCTCACGATTGCAATCCAGAGTATGCTCCTACTCACAGATTAAAAAACGACTATCCGGAACGAAATAATCCTTTCTTGTTTTGAACTCCCTCTTTGAAAGAAGAATAGGAACGAAAATTCATAGAGATCGCGAAATGGCTATTGATATTCATAGAAAGAGTATTTTATTAATAAGTTATTACTCAACAAAGAAAAATTCAAATTATTAAAGGACGAGATTAATTCATAAGTGCTTTTTGAGTTATTATATCATTCTGGCATACAGAATTCCATCGGTCTAATTTTGGACCTTCCGACGGATGTTGATTCTATCTATATTTTGACCCCAAATAAAATCTATCAAGATAAAAAATATCAACTCGGTCCTTAGATTTCTTGATGGCCGTCGAGGAGCCGTATGCGGTGAAAATCTCATGTACGGTTCTGGACTAGCGATGGGAACAGTGATGTTATCACCGACTATTATTATCTAATAGTTCAAGTACAGTTGATATAGTTGAGGCGCAATCCAAATATGGGTTTTTAGGATGGAATTTGTGGCGTCAACCTATAGGATTTATCATTTTTCTAATTTCTTCCCTAGCAGAATGTGAGAGATTGCCTTTTGATTTACCCGAAGCCGAAGAAGAATTAGTAGCAGGTTATCAAACCGAATATTCGGGTATCAAATTTGGATTATTTTATGTTGCTTCCTATCTCAATCTATTAGTTTCGTCGTTATTTGTAACAATTCTGTACTTGGGTGGTTGGAATATCTTTATTCCGTCCGTATTTTTTTCTGATCTAGTTGAAATAAATAAATTAGGTAGGGTCTTTAGAATTACAATTGGTATTTTTATTACTTTAGCTAAAACTTATTTGTTCGTGTTCATTTCTATCACAACAAGATGGACTTTACCGAGACTAAGAATGGACCAATTATTAAATCTTGGATGGAAATTTCTTTTACCCATTTCTCTCGGTAATCTATTATTAACAACCTCTTCCCAACTCCTTTCACTCTAAACGAAAAAAGAATATGATATTCTATATTTCTCACTTCTTTCAATCATCAAACAAGAGAAAGAAACAAACATAAGATTATTCATAGATCTTTACAATATGTTCCCGATGGTAACTGGGTTCATGAATTATGGCCAACAAGCAATACGGGCGGCAAGGTACATTGGTCAAGGATTCATCATTACCTTATCCCATGCAAATCGTTTACCTGTAACTATTCAATATCCTTATGAAAAATTAATTACATCGGAGCGTTTCCGCGGACGAATCCATTTTGAATTTGATAAATGCATAGCTTGTGAAGTATGTGTTCGTGTATGTCCTATAGATCTACCCGTTGTTGATTGGAAATTGGAAACCAGTATGCGAAAAAAACGCTTGCTTAATTACAGTATTGATTTCGGAATTTGTATATTTTGTGGAAATTGCGTTGAGTATTGTCCAACAAATTGTTTATCAATGACTGAAGAATATGAGCTTTCTGCTTATGATCGTCACGAATTGAATTATAATCAAATCGCATTAGGTCGGTTACCGATGTCAATAATTAACGATTATACAATTCGAACAATTTTGAATTATCCTCAAATAAAAAATGCATTTCATGATTAAAGAGTAATTCTAATTACTATAGTAGTGTATAGTCAGGTTCACTTTTATCTAATTGAAAGGAATCGTTCCTTATTTTTTTTTTTGCTCAATAGAACTCGAAATTGCAATTAATTGTTGATTAGTTAGTGAGAAGTGCAAATCAATTTGGATTGAAAATAGAATTTAATAATCTCTATATTTATTTAATAATCTCTATATTTATTAGAAATAGTTTCCAGCTAACTTTTCTACTTGGTTTGACATAAGGGGAACAAGATATTCGTATAGTAATTCCACCTAGACATAATTCAAATCCATTAGAAACCATTACATTCTAATTGAATTCAATTAGGAGCATATTATAAAAAAAGAAAAAATTTCCTGGTCAGGTCAATAAAATCATGAAAAACATTTCAATTTTTTTTATCTTGTATATAGAATGGATTTGCCTGGACCAATACATGATTTTCTTTTAGTTTTTCTGGGATCAGGTCTTCTATTAGGAGGTATAGGAGTGGTATTACTTACCAATCCAATTTATTCTGCTTTTGCGTTGGGATTGGTTCTTGTTTGTATATCTTTATTTTATGTTTTATCAAACTCTCATTTTGTAGCGGCTGCACAGCTCCTTATTTACGTCGGAGCTATAAACGTTTTAATTTTATTTGCTGTCATGTTCATGAATGGTTCAGAATCTTATAAAGATTTCGATCTTTGGACTGTTGGGAATGGGATTACTTCGTTGGTTTGTACAAGTATTTTCATCTCCCTAATTAACACGATTCTCGATACGTCTTGGTACGGAATTATTTGGACGACAAAATCAAACCAGATTATCGAACAAGATTTGATAGGGAATAGTCAACAAATTGGAATTCATTTATCAACGGATTTTTTTCTTCCATTTGAACTCATTTCAATAATTCTTTTAGTTGCTTTGATAGGTGCAATTGCTGTTGCCCGTCAATGAAAAATCTTTCTAACTATTAAGAACAATCAAAATTGAAATTTTCTCGCTCTTATCAAATATCAAATGCATTTAGCTTTAATTTTTGAATTCTATTTCAATATCGATCTTTTTCTTTTTCTCTATTACATACAAAAAAAAAGAATATATTCTTTTTTTTTTTCTACTTGTTCTATTATAGTCAAGCGAAAGCCTTGATTTATTGTTCATGGTGAAATGACTCAAAATTGATAAGGAGCTGATCAATGATACTCGAACATGCACTTGTTTTGAGTGCCTATCTATTTTCTATTGGTATCTATGGATTGATCACGAGTCGAAATATGGTTAGGGCTCTTATGTGTCTGGAACTTATCCTGAATGCAGTTAATATAAATTTCGTAACATTTTCGGATTTGTTTGATAGTCGACAATTACAAGGAGATATTTTCTCCATTTTTGTTATAGCTATTGCCGCAGCCGAAGCGGCTATTGGGTTAGCTATTGTTTCATCAATTTATCGTAATAGAAAATCAACTCGTATCAATCAATCGAATTTATTAAATAAATAAGTACTACTAATTTATTTATTTTAAAAATTCGAATATTCATCAATTATTTAATACTACATGTAAACTTATTAAAAATGTAAGAAATCAAAGTATCTTAGCCAACCCAGGAGTCGCGATCCATAATTCGATTAATTATTAAAATAATGATAAAATCATTGATTCATCTGGTATAGAAATATATGATTTCTATACAAGTTTACTAGATCGAAGATTTATGATATTCAAAAAATGAGAGATCCAATGTCACATTCAGTAAAGATTTATGATACATGTATAGGATGTACTCAGTGTGTCCGAGCCTGCCCAACCGATGTATTAGAAATGATCCCTTGGGATGGATGTAAGGCTAAGCAAATTGCTTCTGCTCCACGAACGGAGGACTGTGTTGGTTGTAAGAGATGTGAATCCGCTTGCCCAACGGATTTTTTGAGCGTGAGGGTTTATTTATGGCATGAAACAACTCGAAGCATGGGTTTAGCTTATTAATATAATAAATTCCCGAAAAAACTACTTTAAACAAACTGAATTTTCAATTTTTTTTATACAATTGATTTTTTTTACCGACAAAAAACCCGTTCTTTTTCGAGAACGGGTTTTGGGGTCTAATTCTATCTTGTCTTTACCACGAATTATTTTCCTTGGTTAACAATAATTGTAGTTTTACCAATATTGGCGAGTTCTTTAATTTTCTTTCTACCTCATAGAGGAAATAAGGTAATAAGGTGGTATACTATATCCATTTCAATTTTTGAACTCCTTTTAACGACCTATACATTCTGTTATCATTTCCAATTGACCGATCCATTAAATCAACTAGCAGAGGATTATAAATGGATTAATTTTTTTAATTTTGACTGGAGATTGGGAATAGATGGGCTTTCTATAGGAACCATTTTACTGACGGGATTTATAACCACTTTAGCTACTTTAGCAGCCTGGCCGGTTACTCGGGATTCCCGATTGTTCCATTTCCTGATGTTAGCAATGTACAGCGGTCAAATAGGATCATTTTCTTCTCACGATCTTTTACTTTTTTTTCTCATGTGGGAGTTCGAATTAATTCCAGTTTATTTACTTCTATTGATATGGGGAGGACGGAAACGTCTGTATTCAGCTACAAAATTCATTTTATACACTGCGGGGGGGTCTATTTTTCTATTAATAGGCGTTTTTGGTATTGGCTTATATGGTTCGAATGAACCAACATTAAATTTTGAAATATTAGCTAACCAATCGTATCCTGTAGCACTAGAACTACTATTTTATACTGGATTTTTTATTGCTTTTGCTGTCAAATTACCGATCATACCCTTACATACATGGTTACCAGACACCCACGGGGAGGCACATTACAGTACTTGTATGCTTCTAGCTGGAATTTTATTAAAAATGGGAGCATATGGTTTGGTTCGGATCAATATGCAATTATTCCCCCATGCTCATTCTATATTTTCTCCCTGGTTGATTATAGTAGGTGCAATACAAATAATCTATGCAGCTTCAACATCTCCCGGTCAACGTAATTTAAAAAAAAGAATAGCCTATTCCTCCGTATCTCATATGGGGTTCATAATTATCGGAATTGGAGCGATAACCGATACGGGGCTCAATGGAGCCCTTTTACAAATGATTTCTCACGGATTTATTGGTGCTGCTCTTTTTTTCTTGGCAGGAATGACGTATGATAGAATACGTCTTGTTTATCTCGACAAAATGGGTGGAATGGCAATTCTCCTTCCAAAAATATTCACACTGTTCAGTATCTTATCAATGGCTTCCCTTGCATTACCCGGCATGAGTGGTTTTGTTGCCGAATTGATAGTTTTTTTTGGAATAATTACCAGCCAACAATATTTTTTAATTCCAAAAATCCTAATTACTTTTCTAATGGCAATTGGAATGATATTAACTCCTATTTATTTATTATCGATGTTACGTCAAATGTTCTATGGATACAAGATTTTGAATGCTCAAAACTCTTATTTTTTTGATTCTGGGCCCAGAGAATTATTTATTTCAATCTCTATTCTTCTCCCAATAATAGGTATTGGTATTTATCCCGATTTCATTCTCTCACTCTCAGTTGAGAAGGTCGAAGCTATTATATCTACATATTTTTATCGATAGTTTTCATGGATAAAACAAGAAAAAATCAAGAATCCTATTCTTTTTTTTTCGTTTTGCTATTTTACAATGAAAACTAAAAATTAACTAAAGTCAAAATGAATTGAAATTGTGACTAGATGGATTTACTTTTGTGAGAACCTTTTGAATCAATTAGTGTAGTGATTCAAATGGTTCTCGGCATCTTCCCTGAAGTATGGAGTTTTTTTCTTATATTCTTTAACTTAATATTCTTATATTCTTTAACTTAATATTTAGTAATTTTTAGTAATGTTTTTAAAGATATTTTATGTTTCTATTTGTAGGAATCTTTTTCAATTTTATTTCATGTTAATGAAAATTAAAGGAACCATAACTATGTAACCCTATTCCTAATAAATTGACCCCAAAATAGCATATCCAAATTATAAGAAAGCCCATAGAAGCCACAATCGCGCAATTTACACTTTTGAACTTTTTTTTATTTGTTCGAGTATGTAAATAAATTGCAAATATGGTCCAAGTAATAAATGACCAAGTTTCTTTTGGATCCCAATTCCAATATGATCCCCATGCCTCATTAGCCCATACTGATCCTGAAAGAATCCCGATGTTTAAAAAGATAAACCCTAGACTAATAATACGATAACTCCACTGATCTAATTGTTGAATTAGTTGAGCTCTGTAATAATTTCTCGCAGAACAAAAGAAGTTGTTCGTTAAAACATTCCGCTTTTCATCTATATATTGGATCTTGTTAAATGAAAATGACTCATTTACGAAATTTTGAACTTTACTCAAAATCTTTTGAAATGCAATGACTAAAAGAGCTACTGATAATAATGATCCGCATAAAAGAGCTGCATAGCCCAATATCATCATACTTACGTGCATCATTAACCACTGGGATTGAAGAGCGGGTACTAATATTACAGATTGATGTATTTCGGTTAAAAGACCTGAAGTAGTAAAGCCTTGTATAAAAATAGTACTTGGCGAGGTTATTGCGTTTAAATAATTGGTATGTTTTTTAAAATATGGAACGATAGAAATAAGGGAGAAACTCCATGAAAGAAAAATCAGTGATTCGTATAAATCACTTAATGGGAAATGCCCAGAATAAATCCAACGAGTAATTAATAATCCCGTTATACAGAAAAAAGTAGCTATAATTCCTTTTTCTGACGAATAATATAGTCCTACGATTTCATCAACCGATAAAATTATCAAAAAAATTGTAATTACAATTGAAACGATCGAAAATGATATATGAGTTAATATATGTTCTAAAGTGAAAAATATCATAAAAATTCTCAAATAAAAAAAGTATAGAAAATGATACGGAATCCAATCTGGAATTGCATTTATTATATATAGAACTTATTGTCTTTCTTTTCGAAGATAGCCTGCCGCCACTCGGACTCGAACCGAGATGCTCTAGCACTGCTTCCTAAGAGCAGCGTGTCTACCGATTTCACCATAGCGGCGTACTCGAAATAATAATAAGCTTTTTTTATTTAGTTGTCGAGATTGAAATTCAAAAAGTTAATTCAATTAATGACAAAAAATTCCTTTCGTTTTACTCCATATTGAAACATTCCCAAATATTACCATAACTAAATTCTTATTTAGTAATTCAATTATTAAAATGACTATTCGAATTTCAAGTAGCTTGATGGGGAAAATAAGAATCCCCATCGGGAAAGACTACAATAAAAAAAGTACCATTTTCTTATTATTTACTATAAGTTTCATTATTGGATTGTTGCACAAAAAAACTTTTTGAATTACCCGTAGAAATAGATTTCGCTAATGAAAAAGCCTTCAACGCTGTAAAATAGGCCTTTATTTTCCAAATATTCTTACGAATACGTTTTTTTGATATAGAAGTACGTTTTTTTGGAACTGCCATGAAAAAATCAATTAAAAAAAAAATTATTTTTTTATTTAGTTGAATGTGAAAGACATTTATTGTTCAAACAATTTCATTTATTTTTTTTTTTTTTTATCTTGATTCCATCCAATCCAACTAAATATCTGACAAGACACAAAAGAGAAATAACGAAGTTTTTCTATATCTATGTTTATGTTTATTTTTGTCGTTTTATATCCGTATCAAAATAGAATGAAAGGTGAAAAAGAAATCCTTGCTCATTGATTTTGATCCATGGTAGGTATCGAAAGAAAAATGTCGGATATTCTAATAGTCCTTTCGACAATTATAAAAAAATTCCATGTCTTTTATATTATTTATATTAATGGAAAAAAAGAATGTATAAAATACTCTGTGTATATTTGTTGTATGGAATTATCAATCTTTCGTCTCCAGATAGAATAAATTCAATTATCGTAATACCTAATGATAATTGAATTTATTCTATCTTTAGAAAGTAGAAAGATCTTCGTTATAACTTAGCTAATTTATTTAGATTTATTTAGATAAATTATCTATAGATAACTATTTATAGTTATTTATTTATAGTTATAGTTAGTTATTTATAGTAATAATAGTTTATTATWGAAAAATCAATTAAAAAAAAAATTTAAAATATATAGAAGATATATAGAAAATAGAAATTAATTAATATAATTTAATATTTTAATATAATTATTTTAATATAATTATAAATAATTAATTATTAATTAATATATAATAATAAATTAATAAAGATAGTATTTTTAGTTAATTTTTGATTTTTATTTCATTTTCAATTGCACTATTAGCCTGGTCCTATTTATTCTAACTTCCTTCTTCCTCTGAATATTCGAAGGAGTTGAGAAAGAATAATTCAGAATAAAATAAGAATAAAAGATAAAAGGTTTTTTATGGACTATACATATCCCTATTCATGGATTATACCTCTCATTCCACTTCCCATTCCTATGTTAATAGGGGTTGGACTTATCGTTTTTCCAAGGGCAACAAAAAATCTTCGACGTATGTGGTCCTTTCCTAGTATTTTTCTACTAAATATAGTTATGCTCCTTTCGGTCTATCTATCTATTCAGCAAATAAATAAAAGTTCTATCTATCAATATGTATGGTCTTGGACAATTAATAATGATTTTTCTTTAGACTTCGGTTATTTAATAGATTCACTTGCTTCGATTATGGTAATATTAATTAGTACGGTTGGAATTCTGGTTCTTTTTTATAGTGACAATTATATGTATCATGATCAGGGATATTTGAGATTTTTTTCTTATATGAGTTTTTTCACTACTTCCATGTTGGGATTAGTTACTAGCGCGAATTTGATACAAATTTATATTTTTTGGGAATTAGTTGGAATGTGTTCTTATCTATTAATAGGTTTTTGGTTCACACGACCTATTGCGGCGAATGCTTGTCAAAAAGCCTTTGTAACGAATCGTGTAGGCGATTTTGGTTTATTATTAGGGGTTTTGGGACTTTATGCTATAACGGGTAGTTTCGAATTTCGAGATTTATTCGAAATATTAAATAAATTAGTTTATAATAATGAGGTAAATTTTTTATTTCTTACTTTGTGTGCCTTGTTTTTATTTACAGGTGCAGTTACCAAGTCTTCTCAATTCCCCCTTCATGTATGGTTACCTGATGCCATGGAAGGTCCCACTCCTATTTCGGCTCTTATACATGCCGCTACTATGGTCGCAGCAGGTATTTTTCTTGTAGCTCGCCTCCTTCCTATTTTTATAATTATACCTTATATAATGAATTTTATTTCTTTGATAGGTATAGTAACACTACTATTCGGAGCTACTTTATCCCTTGCTCAACAAGATATTAAAAGAAGTTTGGCTTATTCTACGATGTCCCAACTGGGTTATATGATGTTAGCTTTAGGAATGGGATCGTATCGGGCGGCTTTATTTCATTTGATTACTCATGCTTATTCGAAAGCATTATTGTTTTTAGGATCCGGATCCATTATTCATTCAATGGAAGCTATTGTTGGATATTCTCCCGATAAAAGTCAGAATATGGTTCTTATGGGAGGTTTAAAAAAGCATGTACCAATTACAAAAACTGCTTTTTTAATAGGTACGCTTTCTCTTTGTGGTATTCCACCTCTCGCTTGTTTTTGGTCCAAAGATGAGATTCTTAACGATAGTTGGTTGTATTCTCCGGTTTTTGCAATTATAGCTTGTTTCACAGCAGGATTAACCGCATTTTATATGTTTCGAATCTATTTACTGACTTTTGAGGGGCATTTAAATGTTCATTTAAAAAATTACAGTGGTCAAAAAAGTGGTTCCTGCTATTCAATATCTCCATGGGGAAAAGAAATTCAAAAAAACAAGTTTTCTTTATTATCAACAAATACAAATAATAATGAGAAAGGGATTTTGTTTTTTTTCAATACAACCTATCGAATTTTTGATAATGGAAAAAAGATGATATGCCCTTTTATTAGTATTCCTTGTTTTGGAATTCAAAATACGTTTTTTTATCCCCCCGAATCGGACAGTACTATGCTATTTTCCATGTCTATATTAGTACTATTTACCTGTCTTGTTGGAATTATAGGAATTCCTTATAATCAAAGTGGAATTGATTTTGATCTATTATCAAATTTGTTGAATCCGTCTATAAACCTTTTACATCCGAATCCAAATAATTCTATGGATTGGTATGAATTTTTCATAAATGCAATTTTTTCGGTCAGTCTAGCCTTTTTTGGTATATTTCTAGCGTTTTTTTTATATAAGCCTATTTATTCATCTTTCAAAAATTTGAACTTACAAAATTCGTTTGTTAAAGGGGGTAATAATAGAATTCTCTGGGAAAAAATAATCAATCTCATATATGATTGGTCATATAATCGTGGTTACATAGATTTTTTTTATCGAATATCTTTGACTGGGGGTCTAAGACGATTAGCTGAACTAACTCATTTTTTTGATCGACGAGGAATTGATGGAATTCCTAACGCTTTTGGACTTATAAGTTTCTTTGTTGGAGAAGGTATCAAATATTTAGGAACAGGTCGGATTTCATCTTATCTCTTATTCTATTTAGGCTTTGTCTTAATCTTTTTGCTTTTTTACTTATTTCTTTTAGTCTTTTAGACTCTGGATTGACATTTTGGATGAAGATGAATTTGAAAATATTGATTTGATCTTCGAAGACAATTCTTCCTTGTTGGATTTTGAATTCCATTTTTGAAAACGGAAATAAATCATTTTTATTTTCTGTTGATAATGAATTTTGATCAAATGTATCTATTTTCTCTTCCAATTTTTCATAATCAGTAGTAAAAAGTATACCCTGGATCTTATT